CCATAGGATCCTCTGAAAATAATTACAACACATGACTCTAAGATATTCTATTTTTCCATAAAAATGCGTTCGCTCAAGAAAGACTCCAGAAGATATTAATCGTAAATAAGAAGACTTTTTACGAAGAAACAGGAATATATATTCGTATTCATATACATAAGAATTATGTAAAAACCAAAAGAATCTTTTCTTTCTTTTTGAAAAGACATAAAAGAATTTCTTTGAAGTAATGAGACTATTCAAATTAGGATTTTCGTGGAAAATCAATCGCAATAAATGCAAAGAAGGAATATCTTTGATCCAGCATTGAAGGATTTGAATCAAGATTTCCAGATGGATGGGATGGGGTATTAGTAGATCCGACACATAATTTAAATGTGATAATTTATCCTCTAAAAAGGGAAATATTGAATGAATAGATCGTAAATTCTGAGATTTTGGTATTCTTTTTTCTTCAAGGGAAGATACTAATCGCGACGAAAATGGAATTTCCAGAATGACTCCAAAACCTTCTGATACCATTTGAGAATAAAAATGAGAAGAAAAAGAATTCTTGTACCCCGAAAATCCATTTTGGTTAGAATCATTCACCGAAGAAATCAAATATTTCTGTTGATACATTCGAGTAATTAAACGTTTCACAAGTACTAAACTAGATTTATTGTCATAACCAAGAATTTCCACAGGTTCATAAAAAATCAAACTATTTAAGCTATGAGAATGAGCAAGTGAGTAAATATACTCCTGAAGGAGTAGCGGATATAGGAAGTTTTGTTGCCAAAATCTATCTTTTTTCAATCTAAATATCCTTGTAATTCTGTCATTTAAATCCATTTCTACTGTAATCAAAAAAAGGAGGCACTTCTTGTTTTATGAAATGATACATAGTGCAATATGGTCAGAACGGCGTATGTGTATGTTGTATTATGTTGTATATAGTATCTTGTTTCTCTTAGATTTCTCTTAGACTAAAATACTATTAGTCTAACTTCTAACTAAAATAAACTAGAATAATACTAATAGAATTAGTATAGAGTCTATTATTCATAGACTATATATACTATGCACTGTCTATACTTTTCCTTTAAATAATTCTTTTTGAATAAAAAATTTGAGTAAAAAAGAATATAGAATTTTATTTTCTTTCTTTTCTATTGTACTTTTATTCAAAATCATAATGATAATCAATTCTAATCTAAGAAAAGATTCTAGAAAGAAAAGTCAGAACAAATAAAGAATATATACCTCGGAGACATAGAAGCCCGATCTACAGATCTTTTTCCTTTCTATCTAATTCTTTCTATCTAATTTGGTTTTCTTTTCCTTGTTAATATAACTAGAATAACAATAAAAGAAATAAAGAAAATAACAATAAGAAAAAGGAGTAAAAATCTTTTATTTTCGCAACCCGATTGCTCTTTTGACTTTGGAAATAATCCTTTTTTTATCACTATACTATTTCTTCTACACATCCGTCTCCAATCCACAATAAAGAATAATTAGGATTAATAAAAAAAAAAAGAATCAAAGGTCTCACAAGAGAACCTTTTCCCACATCAGGCACTAATCTATTTTTAACGTATAATTAGTAATTTGATCGGGTAATCATTCAAATTAAGAAGGGAAGCTCGTTGCTTTTTTGTCTTACTCGAATTGGAACCATAAGGCTCTATCCATTTATTCACTAGACCCGAAATACTTTACTGAATGTTCTAAAAAGAAAAATTCTCGTTCTCTTTCTATTATGAGTACTAGAAATCTTCTTTTTCTATTTCTATGATTTTTCTATGATTAGATTATTCTTTTTTAAATTTTTCTATTCTTTTTACGACATGCTTTTTTTTCCATTCATTACCTTTCAGGATCAGTCGCGGTCTTATAAACTCTACCAATAGTCTAGACGAATTTCTTCATCCAAATGTGTAAAAGATCATAGTCGCAATTAAAAGCCGAGTACTCTACCGTTGAGTTAGCAACCCGGATCAATATGAAGTGTAGATATGATCAAAATAAAAAAAAAAAAAAAATCCAGCAAACTCATCCATTTTTCATAAAGTGAAGGAAAGAGCCAATAGGGAATGGGATAAAAAGATCTATTTATATATGATCAAATTCTATTTGTTTGATACGTCATTGTCAATATGAATGGACTTTTTTTTTTAGAAAACAAATTTCAAGAAATTCTATGGAAATTTGTTTTGGATTAGCACAACATAAAGAATAAAATGGAAAAAAAATAAGGAATAAGGAAAAAGGTATAGATATAAAAAATAGCGGAATCAAAAAAAGAAAGGTACAATACAAATACAAGAAGAAAGATTACCCCCCTTATTGGGGGGTTCCACAAAAATAAACAAGAAAAAAATATGAATAAGAAAAATAAGTATGAATAGAACAAGAAAAGAAGAAACTTTGAATAAAGCTTTGAATAAAGAATTACACAAAGATAGGTACTAATTACTCTATCCTTTTTTTATTCATGATTCTTGTTTTTCTTTTCTTTTTTTATCAAAAGAAACTCGAAATTGTTTAAAGAATTCTTCCTTGCTTAAAATATTATAAACAGTTCCTGTGGGTTGAGCACCTTTTTTAAGGAAATCTAAAATAGCAGGAACATTTGAATAAGTTTGATTCTTTATCGGATCATAAAAACCCACTTTTCGAAGATCTCTTCCTTCTCTTCGGGATCGAACATCCATTGCAACGATTTGATAGATGGCTCATTGGGATAGATGTAGATAAAAAATGCCCCCCTAGAAACGTATAGGAAGTTTTCTCCTCATACGGCTCAAGAAAAAATGATTCTCATTTCTAGAATTCTAGAAAGAGAAATGGATCCATAAAGAATTAGACTATAATTTGAGCCTTTTTTACTTCTTTACAGAATTTACAGAAAAAGAAATTCATTTAGACTCCTAACTCAAGTTGGGTAGTTTGAAAAGAGTTCGAAAGGAAATCTTTAGAATTTCTTGAGCTGTCTCTAACCTCTTTTTTGTCTACTTTCAGATCTCTTTTTTTACTCATTCTGATTCTGATCCAATTATTGAGACAAGTTAAAATAGTGTTTCCTTGTTTCGGAATTTGTTGTCTTTGCTTTGCGCTTTGTGAAATCATTGGGTTTAGACATTACTTCGGTGATCCTTTTTAAAAAGGCAGCAACATACCTTTTTTTTTTATTTCTATGGAAAAGGGAAAATCATATGAAAGATTGATTCCTTTGTGATACACTCTTGATCAAACCAGTTTTTCATTTCAAACTTGTTCAATTTTAAACCTCTCCATTTATCTATATTTAAACATTGATGATCTATTTACAAAGTTGGTCTAACTTATTGATTGTCACTAACCCTAGATTATTCCCCCGATAACTGAATCAATCATTTTTGCTCGAGCTCCATCATATGCTATACCTTTAGATACCATTAGTATCTTTATTTAGGAACCCAAGACAAATTAAATCAGGTTCCTAGCAGAACAAACTATGTCGAGACAAGAGCATATTCATTCGTATAGAAGATGGTGGATGTCAGAATCCACAGACAATCATGTCCTTCAAGTCGCACGTTGCTTTCTACCACATCGTTTCAAACGAAGTTTTACCATAACATCCCTATCGTTTTATTTTAATTTGGAACCGTATGCAATTGATTCAATATGGAATCATGAATAGTCATTGGCTGAACCGATACATAAGAATCTCAATCTACACTTATAGATAAGTTTTTATCCACTTTAACTAAATAATATACTAAGTTAAATAGAACTTGATATTAAATATTCATAAAAATATTCAATTCTAGTCAATTATAGACTACAATTCTAGAATAAATTATAGACTACAATTCTAGAATAATAAGATCTAAATTAATAAGATATAGATATTAATAAGAAATATAAAAATAGACAAATATACAATAGATATTCTTATCTAATTATTCTAGAATTAGATAAGAATTATTGTAAGAATTATGTCTTTATGTATTATTAATTATGTATTAATAGAATCTATTTCTATTATATTCTTCTATTTCTGAAATATGATTTTATGATTCTAATATTATGAATTCTGATTTATTTTTTATCATCTCCAATTCAATTGAATCTGATTTTCATTTAATTTAAAACAGAGAGATAATTTGAGAATGGAGTAGAAAAAGTCTCGTGTAAGGTAAGATCAAAGAGAAAATCAGAATACGAGGATTCTTATCTTTTCGCATCCATCTCCATCATATAAAACAAAGAATCGTTAATGAAAACGAATATTTAAGAAGAAAATACTTTAGTCTTTAGTAAAAAAAGTAAAAAAAATATGATTCTAAGAATGATTCTTAGAATTCAGATTGGATAACATTGTATCCAACATTAAACAGAAAATTGTTGAATTAAATTTCAATCGGAAAGAATCTTTCGTTTCTTATGCGAACGATCTGGGACGGAAGGATTCGAACCTCCGAGTAACGGGACCAAAACCCGTTGCCTTACCACTTGGCCACGCCCCATTTTGATTTGGTCTAAGAAAAACTAAGAGAAATATTGATTATTCGTCAATAACCAACCAAAAGAAATATAGGACATGTTGTCACTAGGATTCAACACAATAGATATAGAATCAAAAAGATTAATTGATCATTACTCTTAATTCAATTAAGATATTGTATGAAAATAGAATTCCTTGTATTCTTATTTGATTGGAGAATGTAAGGAAGGATTCTTGGTTGGGGAGAAGTCAAAGAAAAAGAAAGATTTCTTTTATATGCCTTTTTCTTTTCAAAATTCCCTCAGAAAAACAACTCAATCCAATCTGATAATTTATTCTCATTTCAATTGAATTTGAATCTTTAACTTTAAGAACAAGAAAAGAATATTTGTTATGTTTAATATCTTTGGTTTCATTTGTATCTGTCTTAATTATACCCTTTCTTCGAGTAGTTTTTTCTTCGCCAAATTGCCCGAGGCTTATGCCTTTTTCAATCCAATTGTAGACGTTATGCCGGTTATCCCTTTACTCTTTTTTCTCTTAGCCTTTGTTTGGCAAGCTGCTGTAAGTTTTCGATAAAAAAGAAATCTCTATTCAATTCCTAATTTCTTCGATAAAAAAAGATGATATTTTGATTCTGAAAATCAATAAGATCATAAATAAGATTCAGATGAGTCTGAACATTAGGAACCCTCGATTCAAAAATCAAAAAACGAAATTCTGGTATTTTCTATTGAAATTGAATTTGAATAAGGGAAGGGGCGATGATCTTTATATTTTCTTTAAAAAACTAATCAGCTTATTTCTTTTGTTCTAACCTTTCCTTTATAAGATCCCATAAAATTACCTAATTATAGATATGGATATGGCAAGAAATTTTTGGTAACGAAAAAATAGGAATCTTATTACATTAGAAAGAAATTCATGAAAAGAAATTTCAAAAAACTTCCCTTTTTTCATCTTTAGAGCGTCATATCAAAATAGTGTGTATAGTGTGTGTCATAAAATAGGTGATCTATTTCCTTAAAAAAATGATATTATCTTATCTTGGAGATTTGTAATGCTTACTCTTAAACTATTCGTTTACACAGTAGTAATATTCTTTGTTTCTCTCTTCATCTTTGGATTCTTATCTAATGATCCAGGGCGTAATCCTGGGCGTGAAGAATAAAAAAAGAGATGAGATTCATTTTTACTTTTTCCTTGATTTTTTCATAGGTAAATGTAGAAATAAATGGAATAAAAGATTCATAAAAGAAAATAATCGAAATTTATTCCAATTCTTGATCAGGGGGGTCGGAGAGAGAGGGATTCGAACCCTCGGTACGAAGAATTCGTACAACGGATTAGCAATCCGACGCTTTAGTCCACTCAGCCATCTCTCCCCATTCCAAATGGGAAATTTATCATGTGATTTAACACGTGAAGTCAAGATTGAGAACAATTTTATTTTCCTTCAATGATTCGAAACAGATTTCTATAATAGAAAGAATACCTTACTTCTTATATCTTGTACAAAAGGTTCATTTCCCCGGCCTGGTTAAGTATAAGTACTGGCCAGGCCAGTACTTCTTTTGTTCCGCCGAATCAAAATTGTTATTGAAACAATAAGAGTCAATTTCATTGCCATTCCTAATTCTTAAAAATTCTAATAGCTAATAGATAGATTATTTTAGAAATTTATCTATATCTAAATTAGATTAAATTAGATATTAGATATAGAATTTCTCTAATTTCTATATTCTATATTATATTCTATATAATATTAATATTCTATTATATATTAATATTATATATTAATTATTATATATTTATATTAATTATTAATTATGAATTTTAATTATTTAATTATTAATTATTATTTTATTATTTAATTAGAATTTTAGAATTTAATTCTAAATGAGAATTGAAGTTCAGTATTCTATTTATTTGACTAATTCACTTAAGAAGTCTTAATAAGAAGGAAGTATGAAGTATTAAGAAATAAGAGAAATCTATCTGATAAGAGAAAGAATATCAAATAGAAAAACACATATTTCTAAAATGAAACTATAAATCATTTACTTGTTCAAAGCAAAGGACAATCTTGAAAGTTTGAAGCCCAATTTACCCGAATTCAGAAAATCTGGCTGTTCAAATGAAGAGAGGTTTCAAAAAAGAAAATACTTATAACTTTCATTTTAGTACACTATTGAAATTTGACTAAACTTTTTGCTATTCACTATTCTTTTTTTTTTTTCAATCCCGCGCCGCGGCGGAACAAAATACGTGTTAATGCTGGAATTTTCATGATTCTGATGCTATCTTGACTACGTCTAATTATTTTGTTGGACAAATGGTCCATTCATATCCAATAATTCATATCCAATAATAAATATGTAGCGGGTATAGTTTAGTGGTAAAAGTGTGATTCGTTCTATTAACAACTTAAATAGTTAAGGGATCTTTTCATTTTTTTTTTTTCAGATTCCATATTCTGATCAAAAACTTTATTTCTTAAAAAGATTTAATCCCTTTACCCCTCAATAAGACATTTGAGGAAAGAATATACATTCTCACGATTTCTATCCAAAAGGCAATCAGAATTTGAATAAAAAATTGGATTATGGAGTCGAGAAGCATAATTTTTTTGATTGGTTCAATTCTTCCAATTGAATGAGTATAAATAAAGGATCTATGGATAATGGATAATAGTACAAAACTTTCCATCGTAACTAAATATTCAATTTTTGCGCTGAAAAAGGGAGAGATTGAAGCCAAATAGCTAGAAAATGATGGTTTTAGTTTACTAGAACCCTCGGCTTCTTGTTTCAGCTCGGTAGAAACAAAATTCTTTTCCTTAGGATCCCACGATTAGAAAAGAAATAGGGAACGAAGTAACTAGACTAGAGACTAAAAAGATTTGATAGAATCCCCCTCTTCTATAGGGATCATCTAAAAAGCAAGTAGCTTTAGATACATTCGTAAAAAAAGCTGACATAGATGTTATGGATCTCATTTTTCTCTGGTGGGAATACATAGAG